GCTGGTGTAGCTTAAATTAAAGCATAACACTGAAGATGTTAAGATGAACCCTAGAAAGTTCCACAGGCACAAAGGCTTGGTCCTGACTTTACTATCAGCTTTAACCCAATTTATACATGCAAGTATCCGCATCCCTGTGAGAATGCCCTCAATCCTCTGCCCGAGAACGAGGAGCAGGCATCAGGCTCAGCCCATTAGACCCTAGCCCAAGACGCCTTGCTACGCCACACCCCCAAGGGATTTCAGCAGTAATAAACATTAAGCCATAAGTGTAAACTTGACTTAGTTAGGGTTAAAAGGGTCGGTAAAATTCGTGCCAGCCACCGCGGTTATACGAAAGACCCTAGTTGATAGCTGCGGCGTAAAGGGTGGTTAAGGAATACAAAAATAAAGCTAAAGACCCTCTAAGCCGTCATACGCACCCCGAGGGCACGAAACCCCAACACGAAAGTAGCTTTAAACAAAATTTACCTGACCCCACGAAAGCTAAGAAACAAACTGGGATTAGATACCCCACTATGCTTAGCCCTAAACCTAGATGTCCTATTACAAATACATCCGCCAGGGTACTACGAGCCTAGCTTAAAACCCAAAGGACTTGGCGGTGTCTCAGACCCACCTAGAGGAGCCTGTTCTAGAACCGATAACCCCCGCTAAACCTCACCACTTCTTGTTTTTTCCGCCTATATACCGCCGTCGTCAGCTTACCCTGTGAAGGTAATACAGTAAGCAAAATGGGTCCACCCAAAAACGTCAGGTCAAGGTGTAGCGTACGAAGTGGGAAGAAATGGGCTACATTTTCTACTAACAGAATATACGGATGGCACCCTGAAACATTGTGCCTAAAGGTGGATTTAGTAGTAAAAAGAAAACAGAGAGTTCTTTTGAATTAGGCTCTGAGACGCGCACACACCGCCCGTCACTCTCCCCTACACCTGCTATTAAAAACATTCATAATAAAATATCATTATAACACGGGGAGGCAAGTCGTAACATGGTAAGTGTACCGGAAGGTGCACTTGGAATAATCAGAGCGTGGCTGATATAGTAAAGCATCTCCCTTACACCGAGAAGATATCCATGCAAATTGGATCGCCCTGAGCTAAACAGCTAGCTTAAATACCCAAACAACTAATACAACATTAAAACCATGCACAAGACCAAAACGCCACAAACTAAAACATTTTACCGCCCAAGTATGTGCGACAGAAAAGGCAACACTTAAAGCTATAGAAATAGTACCGTAAGGGAACGCTGAAAGAGAAATGAAACAAATCATTAAAGCACAACAAAGCAGAGATTAACTCTCGTACCTTTTGCATCATGATTTAGCCAGCCCCCCTGAGCAAAGAGAGCTTTAGTTCAAAGCCCCGAAACTAGATGAGCTACCCCGAGACAGCCTATTATTAGGGCCAACCCGTCTCTGTGGCAAAAGAGTGGGAAGATCTCCAGGTAGAGGTGACAGACCTACCGAATCTAGTTATAGCTGGTTGCCTAAGAAATGAATAGAAGTTCAGCCTCGCACTCCTTAATTCAGAACCCAATAATTTACAAGAACCATAGTAATATGCGAGAGTTAGTCATAAGGGGTACAGCCCTTACGAAACAGAATACAACCTCACCAGGTGGTTAAAGATTATATTAAACAAGATAAACCGCTTCAGTGGGCCTAAAAGCAGCCATCTGATCAGAAAGCGTTAAAGCTCCGGCGGAACCAAATTCCATTATTTAAATATTAAATCTAAAACCCCTAACCTTATTAGGCCCTTCCATGTTCACATGGAAGAGATACTGCTAAAATGAGTAATAAGAAGGAACCTCCCCCTTCTCCAAGCCTAAGTGTATACTAGATCGGACCAACCACTAGTAATTATCGACCCCAAAAAAAGAGGGAAATGTGACCACATCAAACAACAAGAAATACTCACACAACCCAATCGTTACCCCCACACTGGAAGGCATTAAGGAAAGACCAAAAGAAAAGGAAGGAACTCGGCAAACACAAGCCTCGCCTGTTTACCAAAAACATCGCCTCCTGCAAATAAACGACGTATAGGAGGTCTTGCCTGCCCAGTGACAATGTTAAACGGCCGCGGTATTTTGACCGTGCGAAGGTAGCGCAATCACTTGTCTTTTAAATGAAGACCTGTATGAATGGTGAAACGAGGGCTTAACTGTCTCCCTTTTCTAGTCAATGAAATTGATCTGCCCGTGCAGAAGCGGACATAAAAATACAAGACGAGAAGACCCTTTGGAGCTTAAGATATAAAGATCATCTATGTCAATGAACCCCTACATGGTAACAAACTAAATAGTAACTGATCTTAATCTTCGGTTGGGGCGACCACGGGAGAAAATAAATCTCCCACGCGGACTGGGATAAATCCTAAAACTAAGAAAGACATTTCTAAGCAACAGAACTTCTGACCATTAAGATCCGGCTATATGCCGATCAACGGACCAAGTTACCCTAGGGATAACAGCGCAATCCCCTTTCAGAGTCCATATCGACGAGGGGGTTTACGACCTCGATGTTGGATCAGGACATCCTAATGGTGCAGCCGCTATTAAGGGTTCGTTTGTTCAACGATTAAAGTCCTACGTGATCTGAGTTCAGACCGGAGCAATCCAGGTCAGTTTCTATCTGTAATGCCCCTCTTCCTAGTACGAAAGGACCGGAAAAGAGGGGCCCATGTTATAAGACACGCCCCACCCTAACTTAATGTAATCAACTAAATTAAATAAAAGGAAGGCACAAACCCACATCAAGATAAGATTATTAAGATGGCAGAGCCCGGTAATTGCAAAAGGCCTAAGCCCTTTCTGCCGGAGGTTCAAATCCTCCTCTTAATCATGACGGCCCTACTAATTACCTATTTAATCAGTCCCCTAACCTATATTGTACCCGTACTGCTTGCAGTAGCCTTTCTTACCCTAATTGAACGAAAAGTATTAGGATATATACAACTACGAAAAGGTCCAAATGTAGTAGGACCGTATGGCCTATTACAACCAATTGCAGATGGGGTTAAACTATTCATTAAAGAACCAATCCGTCCATCCACCTCATCCCCATTTCTATTTCTCGCCACCCCAATACTAGCCTTAACACTAGCATTATTATTATGAGCACCAATACCTTTCCCATACCCAATGACAGAGCTAAATTTAGGCATACTATTTATCCTCGCCTTATCCAGCCTAGCTGTTTACTCAATCTTAGGATCGGGCTGAGCCTCTAATTCAAAATATGCACTAATTGGGGCCTTACGAGCAGTTGCTCAAACCATCTCCTATGAAGTTAGTCTAGGATTAATCCTATTATCCATCATTATCTTTACAGGAGGCTTCACCCTACAAATATTTAATATTACCCAAGAAGCAACCTGACTACTACTACCAGCCTGACCCCTAGCCGCCATGTGGTATATCTCAACACTAGCAGAGACAAATCGAGCCCCTTTTGACCTAACAGAAGGGGAATCCGAACTAGTGTCAGGGTTTAACGTCGAATATGCCGGAGGACCATTCGCCCTATTCTTCCTAGCTGAATATGCTAATATTCTACTAATAAATACACTATCAACTATTTTATTTTTAGGTGCCACCCACACCCCTGCCATTCCAGAAATTACATCAATAAATATTATAATGAAAGCCGCCCTACTCTCCATATTATTTCTTTGAGTACGCGCCTCCTACCCGCGATTTCGTTATGATCAGTTAATACATTTAGTATGAAAAAACTTCCTACCTATAACCTTAGCCCTTATCCTATGACATGCCGCTCTGCCCATCGCACTAAGCGGACTTCCCCCACAAATATAATAAAAGGGGCTGTGCCTGAATGCCCAAGGACCACTTTGATAGAGTGACTTATGGAGGCTAAAATCCTCCCAGCCCCTTAGAAAAAAGGGACTCGAACCCATATCATGGAGATCAAAACTCCAAGTGCTTCCATTACACCACTTTCTAGTAAGATCAGCTAATTAAAGCTTTTGGGCCCATACCCCAAAAATGTAGGTTAAAATCCTTCTCTTACCAATGAGCCCCTACACTCTAACAATTTTACTACTTAGCCTGGGCCTAGGTACAACCCTGACATTCATAACATCACACTGACTACTAGCATGAATAGGCCTTGAAATCAACACATTAGCAATTCTCCCATTAATAGCCCAACACCACCACCCCCGAGCAGTAGAAGCCACCACAAAATATTTCCTAGCCCAAGCCGCTGCCGCAGCAACAATTCTATTTGCAAGCACCATCAATGCCTGAACCACAGGAGAATGAAACATCTTATGCTTATCCAACCCATTTGCAATTACCCTAATTACTATAGCACTAGCACTAAAAGTGGGATTAGCCCCAATACACTTTTGAATGCCCCCTGTTATACAAGGCCTTGACCTAACCACCGGACTCATTTTAGCCACATGACAAAAATTGGCACCATTTGCATTAATTATTCAAATAGCTCCACTAGCTCAACCTCAATTAATTACAACTTTAGCACTACTATCAGTTATTGTGGGTGGCTGAGGGGGCCTAAACCAAACACAACTCCGTAAAATTATAGCATACTCATCAATCGCACACCTTGGATGAATAATTATAATTGCACAATTTAAACCACAACTAACAATATTAGCCTTACTAACATATATTATTATAACGGCCGCAACCTTCCTGACATTTAAATTAATATCCACAACAAAAATTAGTACCCTAGCAATATCCTGATCCAAAACACCAGCCATCACAGCCACTGCCGCCCTTGCACTACTATCCTTAGGAGGCCTACCTCCCCTAACCGGATTCATACCAAAATGATTGATTTTACAAGAACTAACCTCCCAAAATTTACCACTAACTGCTACAATTATGGCCCTAAGTGCCCTACTCAGTCTATACTTTTATCTACGACTATGCTACTCAATAACCTTGACAATTTCACCTAACACAAACAACGCCGCAACCCCTTGACGCCTACAAAGTACACAAAACACCGCCCCCCTGGCAATTTTTACAGCCTCTGCTTTAATACTACTACCACTAACCCCTTTAGCACAGGCATTAACAAACTAGGGACTTAGGATAACACTAGACCAAAAGCCTTCAAAGCTTTAAGCAGGAGTGAAAATCTCCTAGTCCCTGATATAAGACTTGCAGGACTTTACCCCACATCTTCTGAATGCAACCCAGACACTTTAATTAAGCTAAAGCCTTCCTAGATGAGAAGGCCTCGATCCTACAAATTTCTAGTTAACAGCTAGACGCTCAAACCAGCGAGCATTCATCTACTTCCCCCGCCCCCTTTAAAAAGGCGGGGAAAGCCCCGGCGGGCTATTAACCTGCTTCTTCGGATTTGCAATCCGAAATGTTATACACCACGGGGCTTGGTAGAAAAAGGACTTGAACCTTTGTTTATGGAGCTACAATCCACCGCCTAAACTCTCGGCCACCCTACCTGTGACAATCACGCGCTGATTCTTCTCAACCAACCACAAAGATATTGGCACCCTATATTTAGTATTTGGTGCTTGAGCCGGAATAGTGGGCACAGCCCTCAGTCTTCTGATTCGGGCAGAACTAGCCCAACCTGGAGCTCTTCTAGGCGATGACCAAATCTATAACGTCATCGTTACCGCACACGCCTTTATTATAATCTTCTTTATAGTGATACCAATTATGATTGGGGGATTCGGCAACTGACTCGTACCCCTAATGATTGGGGCACCCGACATAGCATTCCCACGAATGAACAACATAAGCTTCTGACTATTACCCCCGTCCTTTCTGCTACTTCTTGCCTCTTCTGGCGTTGAAGCCGGGGCTGGAACAGGGTGGACCGTATATCCCCCACTTGCTGGAAACCTAGCACATGCCGGAGCCTCCGTAGATTTAACCATTTTCTCCCTACATCTTGCAGGAGTCTCATCAATTTTGGGGGCCATCAACTTCATTACAACTATTATTAATATGAAACCCCCAGCAATTTCACAATATCAAACACCCCTATTTGTATGAGCTGTTCTAATTACAGCGGTATTGCTACTACTCTCGCTACCAGTACTTGCTGCAGGCATTACAATACTATTAACAGACCGGAATCTAAACACCACTTTCTTTGACCCAGCAGGGGGAGGTGACCCGATCCTGTATCAGCATCTTTTCTGATTTTTTGGCCACCCAGAAGTATATATTCTAATCCTCCCTGGATTTGGTATGATTTCTCATATTGTAGCCTACTACGCAGGCAAAAAAGAGCCATTCGGTTATATAGGAATAGTATGAGCTATAATGGCTATTGGCCTACTGGGATTCATCGTATGGGCCCATCACATATTCACAGTAGGCATGGATGTAGATACCCGAGCATACTTTACATCTGCAACAATAATTATTGCAATTCCAACAGGTGTAAAAGTATTTAGCTGACTTGCAACATTGCACGGAGGCTCTATTAAATGAGAAACCCCGATACTATGAGCTCTAGGCTTTATTTTCTTATTTACTGTAGGTGGACTAACTGGCATTGTATTAGCCAACTCATCCCTAGATATTGTACTGCATGATACCTACTATGTAGTAGCCCATTTCCACTATGTACTATCAATAGGAGCAGTATTTGCTATTATAGGAGCCTTCGTCCATTGATTTCCCTTATTTACAGGTTACACAATGCATGATACATGAACAAAAATTCACTTCGGTACAATATTTGTAGGTGTTAACCTTACCTTCTTCCCACAACACTTCCTAGGATTAGCGGGCATGCCCCGACGTTACTCAGACTACCCAGATGCCTACTCATTATGAAATATTATTTCATCAATCGGCTCTCTAATCTCTCTAGTAGCAGTTATTATATTCCTATATATTTTATGGGAAGCCTTCACTGCTAAACGAGAAGTACTATCCGTAGAACTCACTCATACTAATATTGAATGACTACACGGATGTCCCCCACCCTACCACACATTTGAAGAACCTGCCTTCGTGCAAGTACAAACAAACTAACGAGAAAGGAAGGAATTGAACCCCCATAAGCTAGTTTCAAGCCAGCCACATAACCACTCTGCCACTTTCTTTAATAAGATACTAGTAAAACGAATATTACATCGCCTTGTCAAGACAAAATTGTAGGTTAAAATCCTGCGTATCTTAAGCCCCAAAGCTTTAATGGCACACCCCTCTCAACTAGGATTCCAAGACGCAGCCTCCCCTGTAATAGAAGAACTTCTACACTTCCACGACCATGCCCTAATAATTGTTTTCTTAATTAGCACTTTAGTACTATATATTATTGTTGTAATAGTTACTACTAAACTCACTAATAAATATATTTTAGATTCACAAGAAATCGAAATTGTATGAACTATTTTACCAGCAGTAATTCTTATTCTAATTGCCCTACCCTCCCTACGAATTCTATATCTTATAGATGAAGTCAACGACCCCCACTTAACTGTAAAAGCTATAGGTCATCAATGATATTGAAGTTATGAATATACTGACTACGAAAACTTGGCCTTCGACTCCTATATGCTACCAACACAAGATTTACTGCCTGGACAATTTCGACTGCTAGAAACAGACCACCGAATAGTAATTCCTATGGAGTCACCAGTTCGGGTACTAGTCTCAGCTGAAGATGTTTTACATTCTTGAGCTGTACCAGCATTAGGAGTTAAAATAGATGCTGTCCCAGGACGACTAAACCAAACATCTTTCATAGCCTCCCGACCAGGGGTATTCTATGGACAATGCTCTGAAATCTGCGGGGCTAATCACAGCTTTATACCTATCGTAGTAGAGGCTGTTCCACTAGAACACTTTGAAAACTGATCCTCACTTATACTTGAAGACGCCTCACTGGAAAGCTAAATAGGGACTAGCGTTAGCCTTTTAAGCTAAAGACTGGTGGCCCCCAACCACCTCTAGTGACATGCCACAATTAAACCCCGCCCCATGATTTGCAATCCTTGTATTCTCATGATTAATCTTCCTAACAGTAATCCCCAGCAAAGTGTTGAACCACACATTTACAAATGAAGTAACATTATTAAGCGCTGAAAAACTTAAATCAGACACCTGAAACTGACCATGGCACTAAACCTATTTGATCAATTTATAAGCCCCACACATCTGGGTATTCCCCTAATTGCAATTGCACTTACACTACCATGAATTCTAATCCCCACCCCAACTAACCGATATCAAAACAACCGCCTTATCTCCCTTCAAAGCTGATTCATTAAATCCTTTACACAACAACTGCTTATACCACTAAATCAAGGTGGACATAAGTGAGCCATAGTCCTAGCCTCCTTAATAATCTTCATCCTTACACTCAACATTTTAGGGTTATTACCCTACACATTTACCCCTACAACCCAACTGTCCCTAAATATAGGCCTAGCCGTTCCATTATGATTAGCAACTGTAATTATTGGCCTACGAAATCAACCCACAGCAGCACTAGGACACCTACTGCCAGAAGGAACTCCCGCCCTATTAATTCCAATCCTAATTATCATCGAAACAATTAGTTTATTTATCCGACCTTTAGCCCTTGGAGTCCGACTAACTGCTAATCTGACAGCAGGTCACCTGCTAATTCAACTAATCTCGACCGCAACCATTACACTACTACCAATAATAACTACAGTTGCAACCCTCACCGCCGCTCTACTAGTAATACTAACACTACTAGAAGTTGCAGTCGCTATTATTCAAGCCTATGTATTTGTACTATTACTAAGTCTATATCTACAAGAAAACGTATAATGGCCCACCAAGCACATGCATATCATATGGTAGATCCAAGCCCATGACCCCTAACCGGCGCAGTAGCTGCTCTTTTAACAACATCAGGATTAGCAATCTGATTCCACTTCCACTCGACAACACTAATGGCCTTAGGCCTAGTACTATTAATTTTAACAATGTGTCAATGATGACGAGATATTGTACGAGAAGGCACATTCCAGGGTCACCACACGCCCCCAGTACAAAAAGGACTACGCTACGGAATAATCTTATTTATTACCTCAGAAGTATTCTTCTTCCTAGGGTTCTTCTGAGCCTTCTACCACTCCAGCTTAGCCCCTACTCCTGAGCTAGGAGGATGTTGACCTCCCACAGGAATCACAACTCTAGACCCATTTGAAGTCCCTCTCCTCAACACCGCAGTTCTTCTAGCATCAGGTGTCACAGTAACATGGGCCCATCACAGTATTATAGAAGGGGAACGCAAACAAGCAATTCAATCCTTAACCCTAACAATCCTATTAGGATTTTACTTTACTGCCCTTCAAGCCATAGAATACTACGAAGCCCCATTTACTATTGCAGACGGTGTATATGGCTCAACCTTCTTCGTAGCAACAGGCTTCCATGGACTGCATGTCATCATCGGATCCACCTTCCTAGCCGTATGTCTCCTCCGACAAATCCGATATCACTTTACCTCAGAACACCACTTTGGATTTGAAGCAGCCGCCTGATACTGACACTTCGTAGATGTTGTATGACTATTCCTATACGTCTCTATTTACTGATGAGGCTCATATCTTTCTAGTATTAAAGTTAGTATAAGTGACTTCCAATCACCTAGTCTTGGTTAAAATCCAAGGAAAGATAATGAATTTAGTCTTGACTATACTAATTATTTCAGCCGCCCTATCAATAATCCTGGCCATTGTATCATTTTGATTACCACAAATAAGCCCCGACACAGAAAAACTTTCTCCTTATGAGTGCGGCTTCGACCCCCTAGGATCAGCACGACTACCATTCTCCCTACGATTTTTCCTAGTGGCTATTCTGTTTCTTCTATTTGACCTAGAAATTGCATTGCTACTACCCCTACCTTGGGGTAACCAATTACCAGATCCTACCTACACACTAATATGGGCCGCAACTGTTCTAGTACTACTAACATTAGGACTCATTTATGAATGACTACAAGGAGGCCTAGAATGAGCTGAATAGGGGATTAGTCCAAAAACAAGACCTCTGATTTCGGCTCAGAAAATTACGGTTTAAGTCCGTAATCCCCTTATGACACCCGTGTACCTCAGCTTTACCTCAGCATTTATACTAGGCCTCACAGGTCTAGCCTTCCACCGCTCTCACCTTATATCAGCCCTACTATGTTTGGAAGGCATAATACTATCCCTATTCATTGCCCTTGCTCTATGAACTCTTCAACTAGAATCAACTGCCTTCTCCGCAAGCCCCATTCTATTATTGGCCTTCTCAGCCTGTGAAGCTAGCGCAGGTCTAGCCCTACTAGTCGCCACAGCCCGAACCCACGGAACAGACCACCTACAAGCCTTAAACCTACTACAATGCTAAAAATTCTAATCCCAACCATTATGCTATTCCCAACAATTTGACTCTCCACACCCAAATGGCTCTGAACTTTTACAACTACACAAAGCTTAATTATCGCCATACTTAGCCTCGCTTGAATCAAAATGCCTATAGAAACCAGCTGATCCACATCAAACTCCTACATAGCTACAGACTCCTTATCAACCCCTCTGTTAGTTTTAACCTGCTGACTTCTACCCCTTATAATCTTGGCCAGTCAAAATCACATTAAGATAGAGCCCATTAATCGCCAACGAAGCTATATAACTCTATTGGTTTCCCTACAAGCTTTCCTAATTTTAGCATTCAGTGCCACCGAAATCATTATATTCTATGTAATATTTGAAGCAACCCTAATCCCAACCCTGATCATTATTACTCGATGGGGTAATCAAGCCGAACGACTAAATGCTGGCACATACTTCTTATTTTATACACTAGCCGGCTCGTTGCCACTTTTAGTGGCCCTTCTTCTACTACACCACAATGCGGGTACCCTATCAATACTTATTATTCAATATACACAACCCATGGCCCTTAGCACCTGAGGTGACAAAATTTGATGGGCGGCCTGCCTAATCGCCTTCCTAGTAAAAATACCATTATATGGAGTTCACCTTTGATTACCAAAAGCCCACGTAGAAGCTCCTGTAGCAGGGTCTATGGTTCTAGCTGCAGTTTTACTAAAATTAGGAGGCTATGGTATAATACGAATGATAGTTATGCTAGATCCCCTATCAAAAGACTTAGCCTACCCTATTATTGCATTAGCCCTATGAGGCGTGATCATAACAGGCTCCATCTGTCTACGACAAACAGACCTAAAATCCTTAATCGCTTATTCATCTGTTAGCCACATGGGATTAGTGGCTGGAGGAATTTTAATCCAAACTCCGTGAGGCTTTACCGGAGCACTAGTACTTATAATCGCCCACGGACTAGTCTCCTCCGCCCTATTCTGCCTCGCTAACACTACATACGAACGAACTCACAGCCGAACTATACTTCTAGCCCGAGGCATACAAATCATTTTTCCACTTACAGCTGTGTGATGATTTATTTCAAACTTAGCAAACTTAGCATTACCCCCGCTACCAAACTTAATAGGAGAACTAATAATTATTACGGCCATATTTAATTGGTCCCCATGAACACTTATAATAACAGGAGCAGGCACCCTAATTACCGCTGCTTACTCCCTCTATCTATTCTTAATAACACAACGAGGACCACTTCCACAACACATCACTAACCTACAACCCTTCCATACACGAGAACATCTACTAATGACACTTCACCTATTACCAGTAATACTTCTCATCTTGAAACCCGAGATCATATGAGGATGATGGTATTGTAGACATAGTTTAACAAAAACATTAGATTGTGATTCTAAAAACAGGGGTTAAACTCCCCTTGTCCACCGAAAGAGGCCTGACGGCAGTAAGGTCTGCTAATCCTTTACCCCCGCAGTTAAATTCCGCGGCTCATTCAATCCGCTTCTAAAGGATAATAGTTCATCCGTTGGTCTTAGGAACCAAAAACTCTTGGTGCAACTCCAAGTAGAAGCTATGCTAGACACTATTGCAACCACCTCCCTCCTACTTACCCTAACAATCCTCCTATTACCCCTAATAATAACACTCAACCCAAAACCATTAAGCCAAAACTGAGCTACAAAACATGTTAAAACTGCTGTAAGCACTGCATTTTTCATTAACACCATTCCCCTAATAATTTTTTTAGATCAAGGAATAGAAACCGTTATTACAACATGACAATGAATAAATATTATAAACTTTGACGTTAACATCAGTTTTAAGTTTGACCACTATTCATTAGTCTTCACACCCATTGCCCTATATGTTACATGATCTATTCTAGAGTTTGCATCATGATATATGCACTCTGACCCCTACCTAAACCGATTTTTCAAATACCTCTTACTATTCCTAGTAGCTATAATTATTCTAGTTACCGCCAATAACTTATTCCAACTATTCATTGGATGAGAGGGGGTAGGAATTATATCCTTCTTGTTAATCGGATGATGACATGGACGAGCCGATGCCAACACAGCAGCCCTACAAGCAGTCCTATATAATCGAATTGGAGACATTGGATTAATCTTAGCTATTGCCTGAATCGCAATAAATCTTAACTCATGAGAACTACCCCAAATCTTCCTACTAGCCAAAGATATAGACATAACCCTTCCACTAGCAGGAATTGTGCTAGCAGCCACTGGAAAATCTGCCCAATTTGGACTACACCCATGACTACCTTCAGCAATGGAAGGCCCAACCCCAGTATCTGCCCTACTACACTCAAGTACTATAGTTGTTGCAGGTATCTTCCTACTAATCCGACTTCACCCTCTAATAGAGAATAACCAAGTAATCCTAACTACCTGCCTATGTCTAGGGGCATTAACAACCTTCTTCACCGCCACTTGTGCCCTTACACAAAACGACATTAAAAAAATCGTAGCATTCTCAACTTCAAGTCAACTAGGGTTAATGATAGTTACTATTGGACTAAACCAACCCCAATTAGCTTTCCTACATATCTGTACCCACGCTTTCTTTAAAGCTATACTATTCCTATGCTCCGGTTCAATCATTCACAGCCTTAATGATGAACAAGATATCCGAAAAATAGGAGGACTACACAAACTCATACCATTTACCTCCTCATGCCTAATTATTGGTAGCCTTGCACTCACTGGTACACCCTTCCTAGCAGGGTTTTTCTCAAAAGACGCAATTATTGAAGCCCTCAACACCTCATACTTAAATACCTGGGCCCTAACCCTAACACTAATTGCCACATCCTTTACAGCTGTATACAGCCTCCGAGTAATTTTCTTCGTAACCATAGGCTCCCCCCGATTCTCGACCCTCTCTCCCATTAATGAAAATCATAAAGCAGTAATTGCACCCATTGAGCGCCTAGCCTGAGGAAGTATTATTGCAGGCCTTATTATTACCTCAAACTTCCTACCCATAAAAACCCCAACCATAACTATAACTCCCACCCTAAAACTAGCTGCACTCATCGTTACAATCTCAGGAATTATTATTGCACTAGCCCTGGCCAATGCCACATCAAAACAAATCAAAATTACCCCCACCCTCACAACACACAACTTCTCCAATATACTAGGATTCTTCCCACACATCATCCACCGATTTATCCCTAAAATTAATTTGACATTAGGCAAACAAGCTACCAAAGTTGACCGCCAATGGCTAGAAATTGGACCTAAGGGCATTCACCCATTTTACCAACACCTCTCAATAATATTTGATAACACTAACACCAACATCATTAAAATTTACTTAACATTTTACTTAATTTCTACAGCCTTAGCCACCGCCCTATTAACCACCATTTAAACAGCCCGAAGCGCCCCCCGGTTAAGACCCCGGGTTAATTCCAATACTACAAAAAGACATAATAATAATACTCAAGCACATACAACTAATATTCCACCACCAGAAGAGTACATCAAAGAAACCCCCCCAACATCCCCGCGCACCATAAAAAACTCTTTAAATTCATCCACTACAACCCAATAACCCCCGTACCCTGCCCAAAATCACCAAAACCCTGCCCCAACCCCCAATAAATACATCAAAACATATACCTTAACTGACCCAGCCCCCCACGTCTCAGGGAAAGGTTCCGCTGCTAACGCCGCCGAATATGCAAAAACTACTAACATTCCACCCAAATAAATTAAAAACAATATCAAACCAATTAATGACCCACCATGGCCAATCAACACACCACACCCAACCCCAGCTGCCACAGCCAGCCCTAACGCCGCAAAATACGGTGCAGGATTAGAAGCAACCCCAACCAAACCCACTACCAAACTTAACAAAAGTAAATCAAAAAAATATATCATAATTCTCACCAGGACTCTCACCAGGATCAATGACTTGAAAAACCACCGTTGTAATTCAACTATGAGAACCTTTTTTAATGGTCACCCGAAAAGCACATCCCCTGCTTAAAATCATTAATGACGCCCTTATCGATCTACCTGCCCCATCCAATATTTCCGTATGATGAAATTTTGGTTCTCTCCTGTTACTTTGTCTAGTAACACAAATTTTAACCGGCCTATTCTTAGCAATACATTATACCTCGGACATCTCAACCGCCTTCTCATCCGTAGCCCACATCTGCCGAGATGTTAACTATGGCTGAGTTATCCGAAACCTTCACGCAAATGGCGCCTCCTTCTTCTTCATCTGCATCTACCTACACATTGGACGAGGTTTATACTACGGCTCATACCTTTACAAAGAAACCTGAAATATAGGAGTAGTTTTACTTCTACTAGTAATAATAACCGCATTCGTTGGCTACGTCCTACCATGAGGCCAAATATCCTTCTGAGGTGCTACAGTAATTACAAACCTCTTATCAGCTGTTCCCTACATAGGAGATGCCCTAGTCCAATGAATTTGAGGGGGATTCTCTGTAGACAATGCAACCTTAACCCGATTCTTCGCATTTCACTTCCTCCTACCATTTGCAATCATTGCAGCCACAGTACTACACGCTCTATTCTTACATGAAACTGGCTCCAACAACCCCATCGGATTAAACTCCGACGCAGACAAAATCTCATTCCACCCCTACTTCTCATATAAAGATGTACTAGGGTTCATTGTACTAATTACAGCCCTAGCCTCCTTAGCACTCTTTTCACCAAACCTACTTGGGGATCCAGAAAATTTTACCCCAGCCAACCCACTAGTTACTCCACCCCACATTAAACCAGAATGGTACTTCTTATTTGCTTATGCGATTCTACGATCCATTCCTAACAAACTAGGAGGAGTATTAGCCCTACTATTTTCAATCCTAGTACTAATAGTAGTCCCTCTACTCCACACCTCAAAACAACAAGGTACCACCTTCCGTCCCCTCACACAACTATTATTTTGAACACTGGTTGCAGACGTATTTATCTTAACTTGAATTGGAGGTATACCAGTCGAACACCCATACATTATCATTGGTCAAATCGCTTCCCTACTTTACTTCTCACTATTTCTAATCCTATACCCATTAGCAGGATGACTAGAAAATAAACTACTCAATTTCAACTGCCCTAGTAGCTTAGTACTAAAGCACCGGTCTTGTAATCCGGAGATCGAAGGTTAAAATCCTCCCTAGTGCCAGAAAAGAGAGATTTTAACTCCCACCCCTAACTCCCAAAGCTAGGATTCTCAACTAAACTATTTTCTGAAAACAATAACTGTTCGACTAAATTAAATGCTCTATGTACTGGTACATAATATGCATAACTCAACACCATGTACTAGTACATATTATGTATTATATTACATAATGGTGTAGGACATTACACAAGATTCAACATTAAAATAACTAAAACATTACTACTTTAAGCACCCATAGCAATCTAACATATGCATTTCCAGGTTAATCATCATCAAACTACATCACGAATGTTTTGATCCATCATAAATTACAGTGTTTTAAGTACATTACTAATACATTAAAATATATATCCTCATAAATTTACAATCAACACTGGGGTAGTAAGAAACCATCATCAGTTGATACCTAATGGTACAACATCCTTGATAGGGTCAAGGACATTAATTGTGGGGGTAGCACAAAATGAACTATTACTGGCATCTGGTTCCTATTTCAGGGCCATAAAATTTTATTCCCCCATATAGAGAACTGTCCCGGCATAAGTTAATGGTGGAGTGCTTCATTAGCAAGCACCCACCATGTACACATCCACCTCGAACATCTGGTATTTTTTTATTTTTCGGCTGATTTCACATTACATCTCCAGTGGTTTGGCCCACATACTTACAAGGTAGTCCTACCATATGGTAAATAATAAAGATAATGTCGTTATATAATGGTGTGTAATCTATTAATCCATACACTATTCCGTTAAATACATACATTATTTATTGATCCACATACTTACCTGAGATTACCCCCTCTGCCTCGCGCGCGGTAAACCCCCCTACCCCCAAAGCCGAAGAGTCCTAGTTATTCCTGTTAAACCCCTAAACCAGGCAAGGCTCGATCGGCAGCATCAACGAATTCAATTGTGTGTTAATATATAGTGTTATAAATTCACACCACACTATATA